CGATTCGTATTTTTCATATAGAAATCTCTGATCAACGATAGAACAAGATCCATTTTGCATCATATCTAACTGATTCCTTGGTTCGGACCGAAGAAGTAATGTCACTCGATTCTTATCAAACTGACTGCAAGATTTTTCTGTCCGTGAGGATCCCGCCAGAGCCAGAGCGCCTTCTACTTCTAATAGTAATAATAGTAATAGGCCATGAACTAGATCAGAATCGTTCTCGACGAATCCATAAGAAGTGATCCAATTTTTTTCATCGTGTCTGGATGAAGACCAAAGATCTTGAGCGACCGATCCGGCAGAACAACTCAAAAGATAAAGAAGTATCGTTAATTTCTTCATGCTCGTTCCAAGTTCGAAGTACCATTTGTACAAATAAGAATCCCCTCCCTTACATGATTTCTTCTTCATATAGATAGATATAGGATCTATGGGGCAATTACTTAGAAGTACATTTTGTGTAACAGCCCTTCCTATCTGATAGAAAAGGATCCCATGATCCTGAACCGATCTTATCTGGGATCGAAAATCCCAAGTTTTTCTATGAAGAGCTGATCTAATTGTATTAGTTTCTATAATGGATTTCTTCTGTGTAATACTAATTGATAGGGCCTCATTGATAAGTGCTACAAGATCTCGCGCATTGGAACCCATGGTTATGGACCCGAATCCGTTAGTATGGAACATCTTCTTTTCCAAGTGAAATCCTCTAGTATATGAAAGAATGAAAAAGTGCTTTCGTTGTTGTGGAAGAAGAAGCCTTCGTATCTTAATGCATGTATTGAATTTATTTGGAGCTATTAGAGCGGGATCCACTTTTTGGGGAATATGAGTCGAAGCAATAACAAGAATCTTTCCAGTGGAACATCTTTCACAATCCCTGGAGAGATAGTTCTCTAATAGATCGAGGGATAAGTAATTCGACTCATTCACATGCAGATCATGAATGTTTGGAATCCATATTATGCAAGGAGACATTGCTTTTGCTAATTCGAATTGAAGGGTGATATCAAATCGGTCTATTTTCGTCGTCATATACATAGTTAGCACATTCGTCATAGTTAGCAGCTCCGTATCAATATCAAGGTCATCATTACTATCATCAATATCGTCACTATCATCAATATCGATATCATCAATAGGATAACCTTTAGGCTTGTCATCCAGGAACTTGTTCGGAAATACCGTAATGAAAGGAACATAGGAGTTTGTCGCTAGGTATTTGACCAAACAGGATCGTCCAGTTCCTATAGAACCTATCACTAAAATACCTCTAGAAGGGGATAGGGCTAAGCGGAGCGAAAAGGGTTTTCCATGAGGAGATGGGGAATGAAAAATATTAGCCCCACACAAGGTTTGTGAATAAGTGATTGTATGATAATGAGCAAGGAATATCCGTCTTTCTGCTAAACAGGATCTATTGAACTCATAATTCATTAGATCCTTTTGATGAATGTCAACTAAGTATCGTAAGGAAATTGATCCCGGTTGTTCAATCATTTGATAACCAGAGTCATTCTTTGATAAATGATCACTATGAGTCAGACTCAATAGAATTTGATCAATCCTTTTTTCTGTCGTTAAGGTGGAGAACTGAACCAAGAATTCTCTTTCTTCATCATCAATCGAATCACTGTTCGCGATCCAGAATTCTATTTTATCATCAATCCAATCACCATTCACGTTTTTTCTTTTTCTTATCAATGAATAGATCTCTTTACTTGTACGACTTAGATGTCTCGTATTTCTCGAAAAAATGATTCGATTGATGGGATTTGGTATGATACTTACAAGATCGATGAGATTGATCTTCCAATATTTCTTCTTAGAACGTATTGATTTGACCCCATAAGCGGGACCACCACCCAATAGCATGTTGCCACCAGAAGCAGAACCCCGTATTTCTTCCAGAGAATCTCCTAATTGTTCCAGAACAACTAGAAAGAGATTCTTTAACCAGAAAGGATTCAGTTCAGATGTAGGATACCTATCCAGAAGTTTTCGAAATTCCATCATGTATGATGGAATCATCAAAGATTTGATCTTTTCTAACTCTGTCTGTAACTCACTAGAGGCTCGGGAAACAAAGAGAAGATGTATACGAACGAGATATCCAGCAACAAGAAGAAGGAAAAAGATGGAATAGAGGAACTCCCGAGCATTTGTTGATCTCAGATGTGCCCATATCAATGGAACGGGTGACTCATTATTTCGATGAATCATTTCTTCGGACAGAAGAAGATTCTGTAAACATTGACTCGAAATCTCACTTATCAGAGTCCATTGTGGAAGAATCTTCTGAGGAATTGGCCGTGATATATCTGATCCATGCATCATATCATGAAAAATGGATACAAATTTTTGACTACTACTCAGTATCGGCAATGGGTCTGAAATAGTATCTAAAAGGGTGAAATTGAGATATTTGCACCCTGTCGAAGTAAGGAACCATGGCATATATGTTTGGAACAGATTCCATTTTGAGAGATTTGAA